GAAAATCTGTCTAGATAACTTTGAAAGGAGCTCAACGGGTGGTTTTTACCTAAAAAAACAGTGTATAGCAATAGTTGAGCCGCTTTGCCCCTTGTCATTTTTCTCAAAAATCAAAGCTTTTTCTGAGAATTCTATTCCAACATATATCTTTCATGTTGCATCATAAAAAAAAAGGTGTCTGGGTCGATGACTTCTGAAGAAACTTCAGTATCTAATCTAATCCATCCCCCAAACGAAAATGGTTTTGATTCTTAGCTTCCAATAATGAAAGATGTTAACAAATTTCCGGTAAACGAAGGGTGATATCTCATTCCCACTTCAGAGTGTTTCAGTTATTGTTCATCATCATCATGACAACTAAATCAGACTTGTTTATCTTTCAATAGATATGAGAAATAGGAAAAGCATCGAATTCCTTTACAATAGACTTTTTCAAACTAATATTTTTGCATTAATGCTGGCGCTTAGAGCCCTCGAAGTCTCTCCATAATGTTTGCACAACAGTTGCATTTAGGGCAAGATAGGTGGCAGGACCATCTTCTTCAGAGGATGCTGTGTCATCTTCTTCACAATCACTCTTGGTCACAGTTATTCTTTACTTAACACCTGACTCATTGTACTGGTGTCTTGCTAGTGGACTTACAGAGCGAGCTGGAAAGGGGCTTTATCCGTCTTTCCGGGGAAAAAGCAAGCATCTGATCAGATCAATCAAGAGAGCTAGCTTCGGTCTCACGTAGTAAGCAAGGACGGAGCTGTCGAGTGAGGATTGGCCGAGGGGAGTCCATGATGTAGCTGGGTACAAATAAGCCAGTAAAAAAAAGACACGTAGAAGCCAGTGGGGTAGGGAAACGAGGACAGATCACATGGTTTTGTACTGGTCAGCTTTGAGCTGTCGAGTAAGGATTGCTCTATCTCTTAAGAAAGGGGCTTTGGAACCCAGCCTTATTCTTAGAGAAAGGGGAGTACTTTCTGATGTGCGTTCTATTATTGGCTCCTATTCCTGAGGGAGTGATCGGGATTAAGCCGCGTGGCGATACCCGAAAAAAAGAAAGGACTATTCGCTCTTTGGGGTGGGCCTTTCGTACTCCAATCCGTACGGGGAAAGGCAAATTTTTCAGCAAAATCTAGTGGAGGGGGTTCCATATTCATGAAAAGACGGGGTTGAACCATCTTACGGAACTAAGACAACAATTCTTACTAATAATAAGAAAGAGTTAAGCGCCTCCAAGGCCTATAAATAGAAGCTTCTTTCAGTCTATATTTTCAAAGAGAGACGCGAACTTAGAAAGAAAAAAAGACTTTGAGTTTTAGTTTCGATATGGATGATATCCACGCCCGACTTTCAAGAATTCCGCAAGAAATCTCTCAAGGGGAAGAGGAGAAGCTCGAATGGGAGCGAATGCTGGGTCTGTTCTGGGAACACATGCCGCCGATCGATCCAGAAAAGATAAGATCTCGTATGCTGGCTATACGGAATAAAATCCAAGCCCTCGAAAACCAAAAGAGGGCCCTCCTTCTCGAACAGCAGGAGCTTATTCTTACTGCTATCGCACGTGATCCCCCGCAAGATTAAAAGAAATGAGCATTAGCTCTTTCTAAAAGATTCAAATAAGGAGTCCGTCGACCCAAAGTAGTGTGTGTTTTAATCCAGGGCTTTCTTTCGTGGAGATCCACTCCTATCCTAAGTAGATTGCTTTTATTTGGTGTGTTTGCATGTATCACTAGTAGTCTTCAATGCTTATGTATAATAATAAGTACTTGTTCGTAAGTGCTTCAAATGAATGTGAAAGTTGAAATAAGGTGTAAGTGAAGTGTACTGGAGATGTGCTTATTAAGCCTTTCCAGCTCTGAAGCTTCCTTCTTCCTTGAGTCTGCGCCGTCTGAAATACCAAACTGTCCTTTTAGTATAAAAAAACTTAACCAACTGCAACTGATTCACAAATCGTGAATTAGCCTCGAGTCAGGCCTAAGCCCGGAAGTGCTTTCGCTCTAAACTCTGTTTTCTTATGCCCGAACACTATAATCAGAAGGAAAAGCTACTCTACTGGCTTGGGAGAACTTGAATCATCTTTCTATTCAACTATAGCAACCAAGACGCAATCAGTCAATACCAGGCAAAGTCCAACCTACGATTTCCGGTCCTTTCTCTTTAGGTCATTTATCGGTCCCTCGTTCGACAGATATAATCTCATATAAAGACGCCCCTACGGACGAATCGGCTGCTTCTCTCGAGATGCAAAGAATAGCGTAAATAAAGACTCTCTTGGTCCTTTCGAAGCAGATATTCGTACGCCCATTGGGTTATTTTAGGATGGCACAGGTTTCGGCTTGACTGCTTTCCTTGGTTTCTTTTTGGTTAGAAGGTGGCTAGCCTTGCTAGACTAAGGAAAGGTAATTGCTTACAGACAGACCCGATTTTTGAATAGGAGCTTACTCTCAAACACCGTATTCCGCCAAAATCATTTCCTACGCAAACAAGACCGGCAACTGGTTGAGCTGCTACTTTGCTTCCCGCGGGCTTTCCCTTTTGCTCCGTTTCAGCTCATTTTCATTCATCGTGGGACCTCATTGCTCGATCCGATCCTAGAACTTTGTTTGAGTTGCATTCCGCTTCTGTTCATTCAGAGGGAGAGATCGCTACTTCACTTCTTGGGAAAGCAATGGAACTAATGGCTGGCCTAGCTGGCACTTTATGCTAATAAAGCTAGAAGTGAAAGTCAAGTTCTTTGAGTTGAATATGAATAGACGATGACTGGACACAACGGAACTCTTCCTCTCTAATAGGGGACAGGGTCACTGACTCAATTCAATTTCTTGAAGGGAGGTGATAGTTGAAGGGCGGTCCTTTTCATCTCTAACTCGAATGTTCGAGCTAATGTAACGGCTCTTTCCGGTAGTTGGAGTTGCCTTGATGTCAGAAAGGTGTCCAGTTCAGAAGGTGCGACAGAATGGCTATTCTCTTGCTCGTATCTTGGCCACAGCTACTGCTACTGCTCGTAGTCATAGGAAGAGCTCATAGTCTCGGAATTTCTCGCCCTCATCTTGCACTACTCCAAACAGCGCCAGGAACGACTGACTTGTACAATTAGAAGCGCCTTGTGCGTCTAAGGATCGTCTAGGCCGAAATAGCAGTCAACTGCGGCTTCTCTCAAGGTCTGAGTTCACAACTGACACGTTTTCTAGATTGTGTGTGACGTCCATAGCATTTCAGCAGAAGAAGAATGGAATGAGTCAAAAATAAGATTGCGAGTGGGGAGAGCGGGATCGAGAAACTTTGAGGATATGTCCTTCTTATCCCCTCCACTCCTGGCAGTGGGAGTCGGAGATAACCTGGTGCAAGCACGAGCAGGACCTTCATAGGTAGGGGTATACCCTATAGGTCCATTGCACAACATAGCTAGTCGAGATGATCACACAAAAACCTGGATCGATGAAATAAGCCTTCACTTCAAAGGGCTCCGTTCGGGCCTATCTTTTGATAGTCCCTGAACTCGCATTCGTCTTGTCCTTCCTGATTCACCCCATTCGAGATGAGCTAATGAACTTCTGAACTCTTTTCTTTGATTTTAGAAGGACAGATACACTTCGTCGCTTTCCTCACTCCCCGGCTTGCTTGCGTAGTAAAAAGAAAGCGTCTATGGCAGATGGAATACGAGATCTAGGCAAGCCCTTCTTCCTTTGTTAACTTAAAGGCTATGTAGAATCCTAGGTTTAGCTTTCTAATACCAGTCATTAGTTCCGGCTATCGCTCCAAAGTGATAGCGCCATCGAAAGAGAGAGTGTCAAAGAGTCAAACTTCGATACCTAAATTCATTCATCCAAAGACTTTTCTATTCCCTGATCCGTGCCTCCTTGCTTTAACAAAGACTTTATGAATAGTGGCTTTCGAGTTGGAAAGATAAGAAGAGCTTGACCGATCCATTCTGAAGGGAAGAAGCACACTGCTTAAGATATAAAGCGCAGTGCAGCCACCCCAACTTCTGCCCTATCCTAATAACAGACCTGGAGAACAGGGAAGCTCCAATACATAGTTCCTTGGTTAGACCGTCAGTGATAATGAGAAGAACCTTCTTCAGGTAACCTCCTCGAGGCATCACTACCTCATGGCAAGCTTACTGAGTATCCACCACATCCCTTTCCAAAGATTCATTCTGATTGGTTTTTGCCATGAACTCTCTTGGCAAAGTCAGGATCATCTTGCAATCCACCTTATCAGGTAAGTTACCTAACTGAACTTGAAATTTTGGCTCATTTTCTTTAACCTGGGTCTGACTGCTTGACTCACCAACCTTCAAGTCTTCCTCCATCAGGTCATCTTCCGTAGCCAAGCCTTCTGAGAGAAAGCTCATAAGAAAACTCCGTTGACGAGGCCTGTCCCTTCTTCAGCTTCTTGTGGTCTTTCCCAGCCTTACCTTCCGCTGGACCTGGATTCTCTAAAGCTTCAATAGAAGTACCCCTCGGGGGAGGATTGAATAAGGAATTGACAACTCTCAAAAGGAGATTAAACTCTTTCATCTGTATCTGGCACTGCTTTACTTGGCTTATCTAGTAGACTGTTTTTAGCTTTCACGTGTCGAGAGGGATACAACATTTAGCTTTAGCAAGTACTACTACTCCTATGTTTTCGTATAGTATAACCGATGATATGATGTTCTTTTCGCTCTTGGAGTAAGAAAAGTATGTGCGTAGCGGTGAAGTCAAGAGATTCCGGAATCTCTCTTTCCTGTGCTATCGAATCGTATCTTTACGAGAATCGGCTTTTTCAATTTCAAGAATAAGCTAAATAGGTTGTTTTTGTTATACAGACCTAACCTAAAGAAAGAAAATGAAATCATGCTTGATAGCACCTTTCTTAGCACGATTGGTAGCACGGTACGGTCTCCTTCCTTGAATTCTGGGCAAGACAGTCATTCAGTGCAAGTGATATCCTATATAAAGAAATCCGGTCTTTCTTTTCCAATCCCATCGGTCCAATCATTGCAGTAGTATGTTTGTTAGGA